AAAAAAAAAGAAGATCATTTTTTATGGTTTGAAAAACCTTTTGTAACTCTAGTTTTCGATTATAAAAGATGGAATAGACCAAATCGATATATAAAAAATGATAAAATTGAAAATACTCTAAGAAATGAAATGTCACAATATTTTTTTTATACATGCCAAAGTGATGGAAAAGAACGAATATCTTTTACATATCCTCCCAACCTTTCAACTTTTTTTGAAATGATACAAAAAAAGATCCCTTCATTTACAACAGAAAAAGCACCCTCGGATCAAGTTTATACTTGTTGGAGTTTGATCAATGAAGAAAAAAAAGAAAATTTAAAAAACGAATTTTTAACTAGAATTGAAGCTTTAGATAAGAAATGGTTTATTGAAAATATACTGGAAAAAACGACTCGATTTTGTCATAACGAAACTAAAAAAGAATATTTACCTAAAATTTATGATCCATTTTTGTATGGGATCTCTCGCGGAAGAATCAAAAAATTATCTCCTTTCCAAATCATAACAAAAACCTATAAAAAAAAGAATATAAGAGGATCTTGGATAAACAAAATTCATGGTATACTTCTGAAGATTAATTCTCAAAAATTTGAGCAAACAATAGAAAAATTTAATAGAAAGTCTTTATCAATAGAGAAAAGAATTTATTTTTTTTCAGAACCCCAAGAAGAAAAAATTCATTCACATTCAGAAGAAGAAATAAAAATTTTAAAAATTTTATTTGATGTCGTTATAATTTATAATAATGATCAAACTTTTATAAAAAATTTTATTGATTTCCATGAAATCAATAAAAAAGTTCCTCACTGGTCATACAAATTAACAAGTGAGTTGGAAGAATTGGAAGGCGAAACTGAAGAAAATGTACCAGACGAACCTGGAATTCGTTCAAGAAAAGCAAAACGTGTAGTGGTTTTTACTGATTTACAAGAACCTCATAACGGGATTTATACTAATTTCAAAGATAATCAAAATTCTGATCAACAAGATGAAATGGCTTTGATCCATTATTCACAACAATCTGATTTTCGTCGAGAGATAATTAAAGGATCCATGCGTTCCCAAAGGCGTAAAACTGTTATTTGGGAATTTTTGCAAGCAAAAGCACATTCGCCCCTTTTTTTTGATAGAATAAATAAACTTTTTTTTTTTTCGTTTGATATATGGGGGCTAAAAAAAAAAATTCTTAGAAATTTCATGTGGAAAAAAAAAAAGTTTATTTATAAAAACGAAGAAGAGCAATCAAAAAAAGAAGAACAAAGACGGATAGAAATTGCGGAAACTTGGGATAGCTTCCTATTTTCTCAAATAATAAGAGGTTTTATCTTAGTAACTCAATCTATTCTTAGAAAATATATTATATTACCTTTATTGATAATAATTAAAAATAGCATCCGTTTATTATTATTTCAATTTCCTGAGTGGTCTGAGGATTTAAAGGATTGGAAACGTGAAATGCATGTTAAATGTACTTATAATGGGGTTCAACTATCCGAAACAGAATTTCCAAGAAACTGGTTAACGGATGGTATTCAGATAAAAATCCTATTTCCGTTTTATCTTAAACCTTGGCATAAATATCAATTTCAATCATCTCAGAAAGTCCGACTAAAAAAAAAAAAAAGAGAAAAAAATGATTTTAGTTTTTTAACGGTTTGGGGACTAGAAACTGACCTACCTTTTGGTTCGACCAAAAAAACGCCTTCTTTTTTTGAACCCATTTTTAAAGAATTAAAAAAAAGAATCAAAAAATCCAAAACGAAGTCTTTTCCGGTTTTAAGGATTTTCAAAGAAAGAACAACAATTTTCCTAAAAGTCGAAAAAGAGATTAAAAACTGGATTATAAAAAACTTGCTTTTTCTAAAAAAAAAAAAAAAAAACCTTTCAAAACGAAATAGAATTCCATTAGTTGGCCCGAGAGAAATATATGAATTAAATGAAACTAAAAAAGTTTCAATAATGAGTAATCAGATGATTCATGAACTATCTGTTCAAAAAAAATCCACGGAGTGGACAAATTCTTCACTCAGCGAAAACAACATAAAAAATGTGATTGATAGAATAAAGACAATCAGAAATCAAACGGAAGAAATTTCAAAAGAAAAAGAAAAACTAACTAATAGTTGTAACAAACTGTGTTATGATTCTAAAATAATTGAGTCATTAAAAAAAAGTTGGCAGATATTAAAAAGAAAAAATACTCGATTAATTCGTAAATCTTTTTTTTTTAGAAAATTTTGCGTTGAACAACTGTCTATAACTATTTTTCTAGGTATCATTAATATTCCAAGAATTACTACACAACTTTTTTTTGAATCAACAAAAAAAATTCTTGATAGATATATTTACAAGAATGACGAAATTGGAGAAAAAATTACTAAAAAAAAAAATACCATTTATTTTATTTCGACTATAAAAAATTTCATATTAAAAAAAAATTTTTTTAGTTATGACTTGTGCCCTTTATCACAAGCATATGTATTTTACAAATTATCACAAATTCAAGTTAGTAACTTTTATAAATTAAAAACTTTTTTTGAATATAACATATACATAACATCCTTTTTTGTTAAGAATCAACTAAAGGATTTTTTTCAAGAACAAGGAATCTTTCATTATGAATGGAAAGATAAAACCCTTTTAAATTCCGAAATAAATCAATGGAAAAACTGGTTACGAAGTCATTCTCAATATAATTTACCTCAGATTGCATGGGCTAGATTAGTAACAAAAAAATGGAAAAATAAAATAAACCAAGACTCTCTCGTTCTAAAAACCAAAGTGGATTCATCTGAAAAAAAAAATTTGGATAATTACAAAAAACAAAATTTTTTTAAGGCCAACTCATTTTTCAATCCAAAACATAAAGATAATTTCAAAAAGGATTCTATATATAATCTTTTTTGCTACAAATCTATGCATTCGACAGAAAAATTTTTTGATATGTCTACAGGCCTAGAAAATTGTTTAGTCTCTTGTTTTCTAGAAAAATATAATATTCAGGGTATAGGGGAAATTCGGCATAGAAAATATTTGGATTGGAGAATTCTCAACTTTTGGTTTAGAAAAAAAGTAAATATTGAGCCTGATACTCACAGTAAAAAAAAATATATTAAGACTAAAGTTCAGAATTATCAAAGAATTGATAAAATAACTAAGACGGGTCTTGCCAATCAAAAAAGTTTATTTTTTGATTGGATGGGAATGAATGAAGAAATAATAAATCATCGTATAACAAATTTGGACTCTTTTTTCTTTCCAGAATTTTTCTTATTTTCTAGTACATATAAAATGAAACCGTGGGTCATACCAATTAAATTACTTCTTTTCAATTTTAATGAAACAAAAAATGTGAATAAACAGATCACTCTAAAGAAAAAAGGTTTTATACCATCAAACGAAAAACAATTCCTTCGATTTTTTAATCTAAATAAAGAAGAAAACGAATCGGCAGGTCAAGAAGAGTTTGAATCAGATAAAGAAACAAAAATAAATGCGGAATCAGCTCTATCAAACCAAGAAAAAACTATTGAAGAAAATTATGCAGAATCGAAGATAAAAAAACGTAAAAATCAAAAACAACTAAAAAGCAATACTGAAGTGGAACTTGACTTATTTCTCAAAAGGTATTCGCGTTTTCAATTGCGATGGAATTGTTTTTTAAAAAAAAAAATTCTCAATAATGTAAAAGTATACTGTCTCTTGGTTAGACTAAAAAATCCAAACGATATAGCGATATCTTCTATTGAAAGAGGAGAGATGAGCCTAGATATTCTACTGATTGAGAAGAATTTCACTTTTGAAAAATTAATGAAAAAAGGAATATTGATTGTTGAACCTGTCCGTTTGTCTGTAAAAAACGATGGACAACTTATTATATATAGAACCATCGGGATTTCATTGGTTCATAAAAATAAACAAAAAATAAGTAAAAGATCAAAAAAAAAAAGCTATATTGATAAAAAAAATAATTCTGATTTCTTTGTCCCTGAAAATATTCTATCCCCTAAACGACGTAAAGAATTTAGAATTCTAATTTGTTTCAACTTAAAAAAAAAAAATGTGAGAGATAGAAATTCAAGATTTGATACAAATATTCAAAACTTGACCACAGTTTTGAAGAAAAAGAAAGATCTTGATAAGGATAAAAAAAAACTAATTAAATTAAAATCCTTTCTTTGGCCCAATTTTCGATTAGAAGATTTAGCTTGTATGAATCGCTATTGGTTTAATACGACTAACGGAAATCGTTTCAGTATGATAAGAATACACATGTATACGCGATTTCAAATGCATTAATGGTAGATCCTTTTTACTATATTTTTACTATATATATAATATAAGTTACGGTATATGAATTGGATGCACAAATATGAGGGATTGTTTTAAATTCAATCTTTATACATGAGATTCATTTAATTAATGACATAGATACCAATCAGAGCGGATCCATAAATAAATTCAAAAAATCCTCCTTTTTTAGATCAAAATTTAGACTTTTTTTTATAAAATTAAGAATTAAGAAGTTGATAATTAAATTCGGATCTTTGTACAAAAAAACTACCATTATTATTACTGATCAGTCAAATTCATATCTTTCAATTCATATTAAAAAGGGAAGGATTTCTTTTTATGATAAAAAATACATTCATTTCATTTCAAGAAAAAAAAGAAGAAAGCAGGGGATCCGTTGAATTTCAAGTATTCAGTTTCACTAATAAGATACGAAGACTGACTTCACATTTGGAATTGCACAGAAAAGATTATTTATCTCAGAGGGGTCTACGAAAAATTCTGGGAAAACGTCAACGACTGCTGGCTTATTTGTCAAAAAAAAATAGAGTACGTTATAAAGAATTAATTAATCAGTTGAATATTCGGGAATTAAAAACTCGTTAAATTCCAAAATTGTGAATTAGTTAATTTTTTAGATCTTGAATTTTTTAATAAACTTCTTTTTCAGCAATCTAATTCATACCAGAACGAATCAAGGAAAAACTTATGAAGAGACCAGTTACAGGAAAAGATCTTATGATAGTCAATATGGGACCTCACCACCCATCCATGCATGGTGTTCTTCGCTTAATTGTTACTCTAGACGGTGAGGATGTTGTTGACTGTGAACCCATATTGGGTTATTTACACCGAGGAATGGAAAAAATTGCGGAAAACCGAGCAATTATACAATATTTACCTTATGTAACGCGGTGGGATTATTTAGCTACTATGTTTACAGAAGCAATAACAGTAAATGGACCAGAACAATTGGGAAATATTCAAGTTCCTAAAAGGGCCAGCTATATCAGAGTAATTATGCTGGAATTGAGTCGTATAGCTTCTCATCTGTTATGGCTTGGCCCTTTTATGGCAGATATTGGGGCACAGACTCCCTTTTTCTATATTTTCAGAGAACGAGAATTTGTATATGATCTATTCGAAGCTGCCACCGGTATGAGAATGATGCATAATTTTTTTCGTATTGGAGGAATAGCGGCTGATTTACCTTATGGTTGGATAGATAAATGCTTGGATTTTTGTGATTATTTTTTAACAGAGGTTGTTGAATATCAAAAACTGATTACACGAAATCCTATTTTTTTAGAACGAGTTGAAGGCGTTGGGATTATTGGTGGGGAAGAAGCAATAAATTGGGGTTTATCCGGACCAATGCTACGCGCATCAGGAATACCATGGGATCTTCGTAAAGTTGATCGTTATGAATCTTACGATGAATTTGAATGGGAAATTCAGTGGCAAAAACAAGGAGATTCATTAGCTCGTTATTTAGTACGACTTAGCGAAATGACAGAATCCATCAAAATTATTCAACAGGCTCTGGAAGGACTTCCGGGGGGTCCCTATGAGAATTTAGAAAGTAGAAGCTTTGATAAAAAAAGCAATCCAGAGTGGAATGATTTTGAATATCGATTCATTAGTAAAAAACCTTCCCCTACTTTTGAATTATCGAAACAAGAACTTTATGTAAGAGTTGAAGCTCCAAAAGGGGAATTGGGAATTTTTCTCATAGGAGATCAAAGTGGTTTTCCTTGGAGATGGAAAATCCGACCGCCGGGTTTTATTAATTTGCAAATTCTTCCTGAACTAGTTAAAAGAATGAAATTGGCTGATATTATGACGATACTCGGTAGCATAGATATAATTATGGGAGAAGTTGATCGTTAAAATGATAATTTATGCAACAGAAGTACAAACTATAAATTCTTTTGTTAGATTGGAATCTTTAAAAGAGGTCTATGGACTCATATGGATATTTGTCCCTATATTTTCTCTTGTATTGGGAATCATAACAGGTGTACTAGTAATTGTGTGGTTAGAAAGAGAAATATCTGCAGGGATACAACAACGTATTGGACCTGAATACGCCGGCCCGTTAGGAATTCTTCAAGCTTTAGCCGACGGGACAAAACTACTTTTCAAAGAAGATCTTCGTCCATCTAGAGGAAATACTCCTTTATTTAGTATTGGACCATCTATAGCAGTTATCTCTATTTTACTAAGTTATTCAGTAATTCCCTTTAGCAATCACCTTGTTTTAGCGGATCTCAATATCGGTATTTTTTTATGGATTGCCATCTCAAGTATTGCTCCGATCGGACTTCTTATGTCAGGATATGGATCAAATAATAAATATTCTTTTTTAGGTGGTCTGCGAGCTGCTGCCCAAGCGATTAGTTATGAAATACCATTAACTCTATGTGTTTTATCAATATCTCTACGTGCGATTCGTTGAAACATAAACGTTTATTCCGTTTCTTCTAGATGAATAAATGAAAAACTGGAATATATATATTTATCTTTCGGGTTAATCTTAATAAAAGCAATTTGATAGTTATATATGAGTGAAAAAAACTGCTCAGAAATTAGCAGTAAAATGAAAAATTGAGTCTCATTTCCTATGTACAAAGGTTAAACGGAAATAAACATAACCGTAATAATCACTTTACCCCAAGGTTTGTTGATTAGTCATCCGGGCTTGAAGCGGGTTAAAAAAAATATTAACCATATGACGTTTTCACTATCAGTTATATAAATTAGCATACATATATTTCAAAGTGAACGGAAATTAGGTAAAAACGCGTGGATGGTTAGAAACACCAAAATACACAAAGAATTTGTAATAGAGATTAACCAAATTGAAAAGGATATTTATGCATAACATAAGATAAAAAAAAGAAGGTTAATTGGGGCTTGAAATTAGTAGAAATTATCAGGCAGTATTCCCCAAGATTCCGATTCAGAGTATGCTCCCATCCACCGATAAATGTAATGACTATCAGAAACGAAATAATCCTTTATTTTTTTTGAAGTCCACCGACTTTTTTTCTAAAAAAGAAAGAAGAATAGGAACGAAACAAGGATATTTATTTTGATAGATTTCGAAAATAAAATAGAATTTCTATCATTAATAATAAACTAATAGGATGTTTAATTCTTTTTCGTAATTGAAAACCACGACGGGCTTAAATACCTAGTTTTATTTTGACAAGGGGTGTTTTATTAAAGGATTAAGTTATTACTCAACAAATAGAAATTAAAATTTGTAAAGGATGAGATGAATTCCGAAGCGCGTTTTTTATTTTTAGAATTTGAGCAGACAGAATTCCATTGGTATAATTCGGGATCCCAGATATATTTCTATTTAATCCATTTTAGAACATCATATCCATCTAAATAATACTAATCTGGTCCTTAGATTTATTTACGGCCCCCGAGGAGCCGTATGAGGCGAAGACCTCATGTACGGTTTTGTAATAGCGGTGAGAATAGTAATGTTATCACCGACTAGGATTATCTAACAGTTTAAGTACAGTTGATATAGTTGAGGCACAATCAAAATATGGTTTTTGGGGATGGAATTTGTGGCGTCAACCTATCGGTTTTATCATTTTTCTAATTTCTTCCCTAGCAGAATGCGAGAGGTTACCTTTTGATTTACCAGAAGCCGAAGAAGAATTAATAGCAGGTTATCAAACTGAATATTCCGGTATCAAATTTGGTTTATTTTACGTTGCTTCTTATCTAAATCTATTAATTTCCTCATTATTTGTAACAGTTCTATACTTAGGCGGTTGGAATATTTCTATTCCGTATATATCTATTCTGCAGCTATTTGAAAAGGATCAAATTTTTGGAACAACAATTGGTATCTTTATTACATTAGCTAAAACTTATTTGTTCTTGTTCATTTCTATCGCAACCAGATGGACTTTACCGAGGTTAAGAATGGATCAACTATTAAATCTTGGATGGAAATTTCTTTTACCGATTTCCCTTGGTAATCTATTATTAACAACTTCTTTCCAACTCTTTTCACTCTAAATTGAAAATGAATCCAAGATATTGATTATTTGTTTTAAACAAGAGAAAGAAACAAAGATCAAATTATTCATAGATAATTACAATATGCTTCCTATGATAACCGGGTTCATGAATTATGGTCAACAAACCCTACGAGCTGCAAGGTATATTGGTCAGGGTTTCATGATTACCTTATCCCACACAAATCGTTTACCTGTAACTATTCAATATCCCTATGAAAAATTAATAACATCAGAACGTTTCCGCGGTCGAATCCATTTCGAATTTGATAAATGCATTGCTTGTGAAGTATGTGTTCGAGTATGTCCTATAGATCTGCCTGTTGTTGATTGGAAATTGGAAACCAATATTCGAAAAAAACGATTGCTTAATTACAGCATTGATTTTGGAATTTGTATATTTTGTGGTAATTGTGTTGAGTATTGTCCAACAAATTGTTTGTCAATGACTGAAGAATATGAATTTTCAACTTATGATCGTCACGAGTTGAATTATAATCAAATAGCTTTGGGTCGTTTACCAATGTCAGTAATTGACGATTACACTATTCGAACAATTTTGAATTCACCTCAACAAAAAAATGGGTAAACCTATTAATTTTATTAAAAAAAGAATGCAAAACTGTTGAATTATATTATATAAAGAATTTAATTAAAAACTTGTATTTATAGAATAAATAATATTAAGTATGTATTAAGGCTCATCCTTTTAATATTAATATAATATCTTCGTAATTACTATCTTGAAATAGATAGGTTGAAAATATTAGAATAAAAAAGCGAAACTGTCTAATAATTGTATCTACATCAATTCATATTCATTAGATTCTAATTTCACTCTATTAGAAACATATTAAAAAAAATGCCCCGGTTAAATTAATAAGGTCATGAAAAGGATTTCTATTTTTTCTTTTTTTTATAATATAATGGATTTACCTGGACCAATACATGATTTTCTTTTAGTTTTTCTGGGATCCGGTCTTCTAGTAGGAGGTCTGGGAGTGGTATTACTTCCTAACCCAATATTTTCAGCCTTTTCCTTAGGATTTGTTCTTGTTTGTATATCTTTATTGTATATTCTAGCAAATTCCCATTTTGTAGCTGCTGCACAACTCCTTATTTACGTGGGGGCCATAAATGTTTTAATCATATTTGCTGTGATGTTCATGAATGATTCAGAATATTCCATAGATTTCAATCTGTGGACTGTTGGGAATGGGATTACTTCATTGGTTTGTACAACTATTCTTTTTTCATTAATTTCTACTATTCTCGATACGTCATGGTACGGGGTTATTTGGACTACAAGATTAAACCAGATTTTAGAGCAAGATTTAATAAGTAATAGTCAACAAATAGGAATTCATTTATCAACAGATTTTTTTCTTCCATTTGAACTCATTTCAATAATTCTTTTAGTTGCTTTGATAGGTGCAATTTCTGTGGCTCGTCAATAAAAAAGGTTCCGATTAGTAAAGACCAAAGAAAACTTTGTGTTTGTGTATGTTATGATATTTTTTGGTTCATTGAATTCAATTTGATTGAATACTATTTCATATTTTAAATATAAATTTTTATATTTGATATATATTTGACCCTAATATAGTTTTTATTCGTACTTTGTTGTTATATTCTAGTTGATTGAATCCAGTGAATTTTTTTTATTATTCATATTGAAATGAATCAAAATTGATAAGGAGTTGCTCAATGATACTCGAACATGTACTTGTTTTGAGTGCCTATTTATTTTTGATTGGTCTTTATGGATTGATCACGAGTCGAAATATGGTTAGGGCTCTTATGTGCCTTGAACTTATACTCAATGCAGTTAATATGAATTTCGTAACATTTTCTGATTTTTTTGATAATTCCCAACAAAAAGGGGATATTTTCTGCATTTTTGTTATAGCAATTGCAGCCGCTGAAGCAGCTATTGGATTAGCTATAGTCTCGTCAATTTATCGTAACAGAAAATCAACTCGTATCAACCAATCGACCTTATTAAATAAGTAGCATAAATCAAAAAATTATAGGTTTAAATTTGCATATATGATAGGTTATGACTTACTAGATTAGATTTGTGAAAATCTAAGAAATCAAAGTATTTTAGCCCCATTTTTTACCAATTGAGCCAGAATTAATTAAAAAAATTCTATTAAAGGAAATCATTGCTTCATCTAGTATTTTAATATATCATTTAGTTATAAGTTTACTAGATTGAAAATTTATGACATTCAAAAAACTATAGATCCTATGTCACATTCAGTAAAAATTTATGATACTTGTATAGGATGTACTCAGTGTGTCCGAGCATGTCCTACAGACGTATTAGAAATGATACCTTGGGATGGATGTAAAGCTAAGCAAATAGCTTCTGCCCCAAGAACCGAGGATTGTGTTGGTTGTAAGAGATGTGAATCTGCCTGTCCAACGGATTTTTTGAGTGTTCGAGTTTATTTATGGCATGAAACAACTCGAAGCATGGGTCTAGCTTATTGATACGTTACCGAAAACCTGATTTGAATAAATTTGGAATACATTTTATTTTTTTTTTATTGACAAGTACTCGTACTCAAAAAAGGTAAATTATATTTTTTTATTTATATATATTTTTTGAGTACGCGTTCTTTGGACCTGGTGTATCTTGTCTTTACCACGAATGATTTTCCTTGGTTAACAATAATTGTTGTTTTTCCAATATCTGCCGGTTCGTTAATGTTATTTCTCCCGCATAGGGGAAATAAAGTTAATAAGTGGTATACTATATGCATTTGTATCTTAGAACTTCTTCTAACGACCTACGCTTTTTGTTATAATTTTAAAACGGACGATCCGTTAATTCAACTGTCCGAAGATTATAAATGGATCAATTTTTTTGATTTTTATTGGAGACTGGGAATAGATGGGCTTTCTATAGGAACGATTTTACTGACGGGATTTATTACTACTTTAGCTACTTTAGCGGCTTTTCCAGTTACTCGGGATTCCCGATTATTCCATTTCCTGATGTTAGCAATGTACAGCGGCCAAATAGGATCATTTTCTTCTCGGGATATTTTACTTTTTTTCATCATGTGGGAATTAGAATTAATTCCCGTTTATCTCCTTTTATCCATGTGGGGTGGAAAGAAACGTCTGTATTCAGCTACAAAATTTATTTTATACACTGCAGGAAGTTCTATTTTTTTATTAATAGGAGTTTTAGGTATAAGTTTATATGGTTCGAACGAACCAACATTAAATTTAGAACTATTAGCGAATCAATCCTATCCTGTCACACTCGAAATACTATTTTATATTGGATTTCTTATTGCTTTTGCCGTCAAATCACCGATTATACCTTTACATACTTGGTTACCTGACACCCACGGCGAGGCACATTACAGTACCTGTATGCTTCTCGCTGGAATCTTATTAAAAATGGGAGCATACGGGTTGGTTCGAATCAATATGGAATTATTACCTCACGCTCATTCTATGTTTTCTCCTTGGTTGATGGTAGTCGGCACAATCCAAATAATTTATGCAGCTTCAACATCTCCCGGTCAACGTAATTTAAAAAAGAGAATAGCCTATTCTTCTGTATCTCATATGGGTTTTATAATTATAGGTATTGGTTCTATAACGGATCCTGGACTTAATGGAGCTATTTTACAAATAATCTCTCATGGATTTATTGGCGCTGCACTTTTTTTCTTGGCAGGAACGAGTTATGATAGAATCCGGCTTGTTTATCTTGATGAAATGGGTGGAATGGCTATCTCCATTCCAAAGATATTTACAATGTTCACTATCTTATCGATGGCTTCCCTTGCATTACCGGGCATGAGTGGTTTTGTTGCAGAATTAATTGTTTTTTTTGGAATAATTACGAGCCAAAAATATTTATTAATTTCAAAAATTTTAATTATTTTTGTAATGGCAATTGGAATGATATTAACTCCTATATATTTATTATCTATGTCACGCCAAATGTTCTATGGATACAAGTTAATTAATGCCAAAAACTTTTCTTTTTTTGATTCTGGACCCCGAGAGTTATTTCTTTCAATCTCTATTCTTCTACCCATAATTGGTATTGGGATTTATCCTGATTTTGTGCTCTCATTAGCAAGTGACAAGGTCGAATCCATTTTATCTAATTATTTTTATGGATAGTTTTCAGGAAATAAAAAAAACATTAAATTGAATTATAATAAGAAGTCTTTGGTTTTTGTATTGTGAGAACCTTTTGAATCAAGTAGTACAATGATTCAAAAGGTTCTTGATGATTTACTACTAAAACTAAATTAGATTTCTTAACTTATATGAAATTATATATATATATATATATATGCTATTTTTTTTTTTTCTTTTTTAATGTTTTAGTTAATTTGATGTAAATGAACCATAACTATGTAAACCTATTCCTAAAAGATTGACGCCAAAATAGCATATCCAAATTAAAAGAAAACCTATCGAAGCCACAATTGCAGAATTTATACCCCGAACATTCCTATTTGTTTTAATATGTAAATAAATTGCGAATATGGTCCAAGTAATAAATGCCCAGGTTTCCTTTGGATCCCAATTCCAATATGAACCCCATGTTTCATTCGCCCATACAGCTCCTGAAAGAATGCCGACGGTTAAAAAGATAAATCCAAGACTAATAATACGAAAACTCCAATAATCTAATTGTTCAATCAATTGATACCTATAATAATTTCTAGAAAAACTAAAATTAATGTTTTGTTGTAGTAAAATAGAATTTTTTTCATTTATGTAGTAAAGTACATCAAAAGAAAATAATTCATTTAATAAAAATTTTGTTTTCATATTATTTTTCCAAAAAGTATATCCGACCTTGCGAAATGTAATGACTAGAAGAGCTATTGATAATAATGATCCGCATAACAGAGCGCCATAGCCTAATATCATCATACTTACGTGCATCATTAACCACTGGGACTGGAGAGCTGGTACTAATATTGCAGACTGAGGCATGTTGTTTAAAAGACCTGAAGTAGCAAAACCCTGAATAAAAATAGCACTTGGCGCAGTTATTGCGTTTAAGTAATTTTTTTTTTTTTTATTAAAATAGGAAACCATATGAATAATTGAAAAAACCCATGAAAGAAAAATTAATGATTCATATAAATTGCTTAATGGAAAATGTCCTGAATAAATCCAACGCGTGAATAATAATCCTGTTATACCAAAAAACGTAATTACGATTCCTTTATCTGATGAATCAAAAAATCCTATGATTTCATCTAAATTAACTAATAAAGTTAAAAAATAAATTGTTAGTACAATTGAAACGACCGAAAAAGATATATGAGTTAATATATGTTCTAAAATTGAAAAAATCATAAAAAATTTGTTAAAAATTAATAAATTAATACTAGGTTTTACCCGATATTAGAAAAAAGTCGGGTATTAATTTGATTATAAAACTTATAATATCTCTTTTATAAGATCTTATGCCGCTACTCGGACTCGAACCGAGATGCTATAGCACTGCTTCCTAAGAGCAGCGTGTCTACCAATTTCACCATAGCGGCAACTTGTTCAAAATAATACTAACAAGTTTTTACTCAATCGTCGAGATTCCAATTTTAAATAAAAAAGCCAATTCAATGGAATTTACAATTGATTTTATTATTACAAAAATGCTTTTTCGAAAAATTAAAACTTCTCAAAAATCCTTAGAAATTTTCAATCAAATTTGCCTAAGTTGCTCAAGAGAAATGAAAAACACTAATTGTCAAAATATCTATTTTCATGCATCTTTTTATATTGTACAAACATAAGATTTTTTGATCACTTAAAAAAAATATCATATATTATTACTTAATAATTATTATTATCTAATATTCACTTATTGTGTATAGATGCTTTTAAAACTTTGATTCCAAGTAAAGAATAGAAGAATTAAGAGAAATAATAATTCCTAAAGGTATAAGGTATAAAGTAAAAATTTTTTGACTTAAATTAATTTCAAGAACCTATTGATTTCGCTTAAATATCTTGTATTTCCTCTTAACTAGGAAATACAAGATATTTATTTATTATTTTATTGATGGGGGAAAATAATAACCCCCCCCCTTTTTAGAATATATATATATTCTAAAAAATTTGTTTTTACGTTAGGCTAATTCTAATTATTCTAGTGTTTTTTATTTATTTTGTTGTACAAAAAAACTTTTTGAATTACCTGTAGAAAGCGATTTCCCTAAGGAAAAAGCTTTCAACGATGTCCAATATCCCTTCCTTTTCCAAATTTTTTTACGAATACGCTTTTTCGAGATAGAAGTACGTTTTTTTGGAACTGCCATTCAAAAATGAAAAAAGTTTTTCAGTGGTATAATTGGATGTCAAAGACATTTATTATTCTATTCTTTCGTACTCCATATTGAGTAATTTTTTTCTTTCAAATTTTATTATATATTATTTTTCAAACAAAGCAGACATTCAAAAGTTTAAAACCCAACTGTTTTTTACCTTTTTCTTTAAAATTTTTTTGTATTTAACGTTTGAAATACGTATGAGAGTGCTCATTTAATTAATCTATACTGATAGGTTATATTAGAAATCATTTTCTTAAATTTCTTCACTTCATATGTAAAAAAAAAATATCGATTATAATAATATTTCTTTAAAAAAAAGCTTGCTTAGTGTACTGGAAGACAATCACTAAATTCCATAATTAAATAAGAATTTTAAATAATCAAACCCAAATAACTTTATTTAGGTAAAGTTTTTTTTAGAATTAATATTAAGTATTTTTTTGTCGTGTAAATCTTTGTTCTATTCTTAATATATGTATATAAATTATTGTAATACGGAATTTTAATTCACTTTTTCTGTATCTGCATAAAATCAAAATTTTATGTCGTTTTTTTACAGTAACTGAGTAATATTATTTAATCACTTCTAATTTTTTGATTTGAATATATATTTCTTTTCAAAGGTTTATGAAGAATTATACTAATTCGAAAAAATTTTCTATTTAGGTTTGAAATCATGTGCTTTTTTATTGTCCCCTTTGAAACAAAATATATATACAAACCAGTGAATAAGAAATAATAAATTTAAGAATAAAATAAAAAGGGTTTTTTATTTTATGGAACATACATATCAATATTCATGGATCATCCCTTTCATTCCACTTCCAGTACCTATTTTACTAGGAGCTGGACTTCTACTTTTTCCGACAGCAACAAAAAACCTTCGACGTATGTGGACGTTTCTGAGTATTTTTTTATTAAGTATAGTTATGATCTTTTCGCTCTATCTATCTATTCAACAAATTTTTCTAAGTTGCATTCATCAAAATGTATGGTCTTGGACCATAAATAATGAATTTTCTTTTGAGTTCGGTTACTTTATTGATCCACTTACTTCTATTATGTCAATATTAATTACAACTGTTGGAATTTTGGTTCTGATTTATAGTGATAATTATATGTCTCATGATCAAGGATATCTGAGGTTTTTTGCTTATATGGGTTTTTTTAATACTTCAATGTTAGGATTAGTTACTAGTTCTAATTTGATCCAAGTTTATTTTTTTTGGGAATTAGTTGGAATGTGTTCGTATTTATTAATAGGTTTTTGGTTCACACGACCTATTGCAGCGAATGCCTGTCAAAAAGCTTTTGTAACCAATCGTGTAGGGGATTTTGGTTTATTATTAGGAATTTTAGGTCTTTATTGGATAACTGGCAGTTTCGAATTTCAAGATTTGTTCGAAATATTCAATAATTTAATTTTAAATAATAGAGTAAATCTCTTATTTCTTACTTTGTGTGCATTTCTATTATTTGTGGGTCCTATTGCTAAATCTGCACAATTTCCTCTTCATGTATGGTTGCCTGATGCCATGGAGGGTCCTACTCCTATTTCGGCTCTTATACATGCTGCTACTATGGTAGCGGCGGGAATTTTTCTTGTAGCTCGTCTTCTTCCTCTTTTTATAGTTATCCCTTCTATAATGTATATAATATCTTTTATAGGTATAATAACAGTACTCTTAGGAGCCACTTTAGCTCTTGCTCAAAAAGATATTAAGAGAGGTTTAGCCTATTCTACAATGTCTCAACTGGGTTATATGATGTTAGCTCTAGGTATGGGGTCTTATAGATCCGCTTTATTTCATTTGATTACTCATGCTTATTCGAAAGCTTTGTTATTTTTAGGATCTGGATCCATTATTCATTCAATGGAAGCTATAGTTGGATATTCGCCCGATAAAAGTCAGAATATGATTCTTATGGGTGGTTTGACAAAACATGTGCCGATTACAAAAACTGCCTTTTTAGTAGGAACACTCTCGCTTTGTGGTATTCCCCCCCTTGCTTGTTTTTGGTCTAAAGATGAAATTCTTAATGATAGTTTGTTATTTTCGCCAATTTTTGCAATAATAGCTTGTTCAACAGCGGGATTAACCGCATTTTATATGTTTCGGATTTATTTACTTACTTTTGAAGGACATTTAAACACTAATTTTATAAATTATAGTGGAAAAAAAAGTCGCTCCTTCTATTCAATCTCTTTGTGGGGTAAAGAAGAAGATAAAAAACTTAATAGAAATTTTGGGTTAGTACCATTATTAACAATGAATAATACGAAAAGAGCTACTTTTTTTGGCAATAAAACATATAAAATTAGTAATAATGTAAGAAATCAAACTTTTATTACTGTTGAAAATTTTGGACTTAATACAAGAACTTTCTATTATCCCCATGAATCAGACAATACTATTCTATTTCCTATGCTTGTATTGCTTTTATTTACTTTGTTTATTGGAGCCATAGGAATTCCTTTCAATCAAGAAGGAATAGACTTTGATATATTATCAAAATTATTAACGCCGTCGATAAATCTTTTGCATACCAATTCACAAAATTTTGTAGATTGGTATGAATTTTTGAAAAATGCAATTTTTTCAGTCAGTATAGCTTTGTTTGGAATATTTATAGCATACTGTTTATATAAGCCTTTTTATTCATCTAAATTAAATTTAACCTTACTGAATTCATTTCAAAAGTGGAGTTCTAAAAGAATTAGGTGGGAAAAACTAATAAATTTTGTATATAATTGGTCATATAATCGTGGTTACATCGATGCTTTTTTTAAAAAATATTTAACTGAAAGTATAAGAAAATTAGCAA